AATGAATTGCCTGAAAAAGGACTACTTTGATAGAGTAGATCATATAATTTTTTAAATTATATTCATTATATTTAATAGAATTAAACTATTTCTAAAAGCGTCAAAAGCTCTTGTGCATCATACACCAAAATATAGCTATAAAAAGATAAGCTAATTAAGCTATTGGGTTCATACCCCAACTATAAAGGTTTTAATCCTTTTCTTTTTAATTTTTAAAAATTCTTCAAAAATTTTATTTCTAATTATTATTATATTAGGTTCATTAATAGCGATCTCATCTAATTCTTGGTTAGGAACATGAATAGGCTTAGAAATTAATTTATTAGCATTTATTCCCTTAATAAATGATATTAATAATTTAAAATCATCAGAAGCCTCACTAAAATACTTTTTAACACAAGCATTAGCATCTAGAATCCTTTTATTTGCTGTAATTATATATATAATAAAATTTAATTTTATTTTTCAAATTAGTATTGAAGAAAACTATAGAAAAATAATTATTTTATCGTCTCTTTTACTAAAAAGAGGAACTGCCCCTTTTCACTTTTGATTCCCAGAAGTAATAGAAGGACTCTCTTGAACAAACTCTTTAATTTTAATAACTTGGCAAAAAATTGCCCCCTTAATATTAATCTCATATATTATACTAAATCAATTTATTATTTGAATTATTTGTATTTCATTAATTACAGGCTCTCTAGGAGGTTTAAACCAAACATCTTTACGCAAAATTATAGCATTTTCATCAATTAATCATTTAGGATGAATATTAGGAACCATATATATTAATGAAAGTATTTGACTAACCTATTTTTTATTTTATTGTTTTCTATCTATTACTATTGTTATATCAATAAACATAGTAAAAGCATTTCATTTTAATCAATTATTTTCCTCTATTTTTAGTTCAAAAATCACCAAACTAATAATAGCAATTAATTTATTATCCCTAGGAGGATTACCCCCATTCTTAGGATTCTTCCCTAAATGAATTACAATTCAGTATCTAACTATTAACAACCAAATATTTCTTGTAATTATTATAATCTGTACAACTCTTATTACTCTATTTTTCTATTTACGAATAAGATTTTCATCATTTATAATAAATTACTATGAAAATAACTGAATAACTCAATCAATATACAATAAATTATCTATAAATATATTTATCATTTTATCATTTTTATCAACATTTGGACTCCCTATTCTTTCTATTATATTTATAATAATATAAGGCTTTAAGTTAAAAAAAACTAATAGCCTTCAAAGCTATAAATATAAGTTTTAATCTTTTAAGCCTTAGTAATTTATTACTCCTTTAGAATTGCAGTCTAATATCATTTATATGACTATAAAGCCTGATTAAAGAGATAAATTCCCATAAATAGATTTACAATCTAACGCCTAAACTTCAGCCATTTAATCGCGACAATGATTATTTTCTACAAATCATAAAGATATTGGAACATTGTATTTTATTTTTGGAGCTTGAGCTGGAATAGTGGGAACATCTCTTAGTATAATTATTCGTGCCGAATTAGGGCACCCAGGTGCCTTAATTGGGGATGATCAAATTTACAATGTTGTAGTTACAGCTCATGCTTTTGTTATAATTTTCTTTATAGTTATACCTATTATAATTGGAGGATTTGGAAATTGATTGGTACCCTTAATACTAGGAGCTCCTGATATAGCCTTCCCTCGAATAAATAATATAAGTTTCTGGATACTACCCCCTTCTCTTACTCTTTTATTAGCAAGTAGTATAGTTGAAAATGGGGCAGGAACTGGATGAACAGTTTATCCACCTCTATCTGCAGGAATCGCTCATGGAGGTGCATCAGTCGACCTTGCCATTTTTTCACTTCATTTAGCGGGAATTTCTTCAATTTTAGGGGCAGTAAATTTTATTACAACTGTTATTAATATACGGTCAACAGGAATTACATTTGACCGAATGCCATTATTTGTCTGATCAGTAGTTATTACAGCAATTTTATTATTATTATCTTTACCAGTATTAGCAGGAGCTATTACAATACTTTTAACTGACCGAAATTTAAATACTTCATTCTTTGATCCAGCAGGAGGAGGTGATCCAATTTTATACCAACATTTATTCTGATTCTTTGGTCACCCAGAAGTTTATATTCTAATTCTTCCAGGATTTGGTATAATTTCCCATATTATTAGTCAAGAATGTGGAAAAAAGGAAACATTTGGATCATTAGGAATAATTTACGCTATATTAGCAATTGGATTATTAGGATTTATTGTATGAGCTCATCATATATTTACTGTTGGTATAGACGTTGACACACGTGCATACTTTACATCAGCTACTATAATTATTGCTGTCCCAACAGGTATTAAAATTTTTAGTTGACTAGCTACTCTTCATGGAACACAATTATCTTATTCTCCAGCCCTTTTATGAGCTCTTGGATTTGTATTCTTATTCACAGTTGGAGGACTTACAGGAGTTGTACTTGCTAATTCATCAATTGATATTATTCTCCATGATACATATTATGTTGTAGCTCACTTCCACTATGTATTATCAATAGGAGCAGTATTTGCTATTATAGCAGGATTTATTCACTGATACTCCCTATTTACAGGATTAACCCTAAACTCTAAGTGATTAAAAAGACAATTTATTATTATATTTGTAGGAGTAAATTTAACATTCTTCCCCCAACACTTTCTTGGATTAGCCGGGATACCCCGACGATACTCAGACTATCCTGACGCTTATACAGCTTGAAATATTGTATCAACAATTGGATCTACAATTTCTCTTCTTGGAATTTTATTTTTCTTATTTATTATCTGAGAAAGTATAATTACCCAACGTCAAGTAATTTATCCAATTCAACTCAATTCTTCAATTGAATGATACCAAAATATTCCACCAGCAGAACATAGCTATTCTGAACTTCCTCTTCTAACTAACTTCTAATATGGCAGATTAGTGCAATGGATTTAAGCTCCATATATAAAGTATTTAACTTTTATTAGAAGACAATGTCAACATGAGCTAACTTAGGCCTTCAAGATAGAGCTTCTCCCCTAATAGAACAATTAATTTTCTTCCATGATCATGCTATATTAATTCTTGTTATAATTACAGTATTAGTTGGATATTTAATAGGTATATTATTTTTTAACTCATATACTAATCGATTCTTACTTCATGGTCAAACTATTGAAGTAATTTGAACTATTCTACCAGCTATTGTCTTATTATTTATTGCATTCCCTTCTCTTCGACTTCTATACTTATTAGATGAAATTAACGAACCAATTATTACTTTAAAATCTATTGGACATCAATGATACTGAAGCTATGAATATTCAGACTTCTTAGATATTGAATTTGACTCATACATAGTGCCAACAAATGAACTCCCATTAGATGGGTTCCGTTTATTAGATGTAGACAACCGAGTCGTTCTACCAATAAATTCACAAATTCGTATTTTAGTAACAGCAGCTGATGTAATTCATTCATGAACTATCCCTGCCCTAGGTGTTAAGGTAGATGGAACTCCCGGTCGATTAAATCAAACTAACTTCTTTATTAATCGACCAGGTTTATTCTTTGGCCAATGTTCTGAAATTTGTGGTGCTAATCATAGCTTTATACCTATTGTAATCGAAAGTGTACCAGTAAAGTATTTTATTAAGTGAATTTCATCAATAAACTAATTCATTAGATGACTGAAAGCAAGTAATGGTCTCTTAAACCACAATATAGTAAATTAGCAATTACTTCTAATGAAACCTATATTAAAAAATTAGTTAAAAATATAACATTAGTATGTCAAACTAAAATTATTAGACCTTCTAATATTTTTTAATACCTCAAATAGCACCTTTAAGATGATTAAGCTTATATTTAGTATTTTCTATTACATTAATTTTATTTTGTATTATAAATTACTATATTTTTATACCCCAAGTTCCAAGAAAAAGTAGATCAAAAAAGATAGTAAAAAATTCATTAAATTGAAAATGATAACTAATTTATTCTCCGTATTTGACCCATCTTCAAGCATTTTTAATCTTTCATTAAATTGAATAAGAACATTTATTGGAATTTTATTAATTCCTCCTCTTTTTTGGCTAATACCTTCTCGATACCATATTATTTGAAATTCTATTTTATTAACCCTTCATAAAGAATTTAAAACTCTTTTAGGACCTACTGGCCATAATGGAAGAACTCTTATCTTTATTTCTCTATTTTCAATAATTATATTCAATAATTTTCTAGGCTTATTCCCTTACATTTTTACTAGAACAGCTCACATAACTTTATGTTTATCATTAGCTCTACCATTATGATTAAGCTTTATAATTTATGGGTGAATCAATCATACCCAACACATATTTGCCCATTTAGTTCCCCAAGGAACACCAGCTGTTTTAATACCGTTTATAGTATGTATTGAAACAATTAGAAATGTAATTCGACCTGGAACATTAGCTGTTCGATTAACTGCTAATATAATTGCAGGACACTTACTATTAACATTATTAGGTAATACCGGACCTTCCCTATCAGTTATATTAGCTACTTTTTTAATTGTAGGTCAAATTGCTCTTTTAGTTTTAGAATCAGCAGTTGCAATTATTCAATCTTATGTCTTTGCTGTTCTTAGAACTCTTTACTCTAGAGAAGTAAATTAATGTCAACACATTCTAATCACCCCTACCATCTAGTAGACTATAGACCTTGGCCTTTAACAGGAGCTATTGGAGCAATAACTATAGTTTCAGGATTAGTTAAATGATTCCATCAATTTAATCCATCTCTTCTTATTCTAGGCACAATTATTACTATTTTAACTATATATCAATGATGACGAGATATTTCTCGTGAAGGAACATTCCAAGGACTCCATTCTTATCCAGTAACAATTGGATTACGGTGAGGAATAATTTTATTTATTGTATCTGAAGTATTCTTTTTTATCTCTTTTTTTTGAGCTTTTTTCCATAGAAGTCTTTCTCCAGCTATTGAGTTAGGAGCAACATGACCTCCAGTTGGTATTATCCCATTTAATCCATTCCAAGTTCCCTTACTAAATACAGCTATTTTATTAGCTTCAGGAGTAACTGTAACATGAGCTCATCATAGATTAATAGAAGGAAATCATTCACAAACTACTCAAGGGTTATTTTTCACTATTTTATTAGGTGTATATTTTTCTATTTTACAAGGCTATGAATATATTGAAGCTCCATTTACTATTGCAGATTCTGTTTATGGGTCAACATTTTTTATAGCAACGGGATTCCACGGGCTTCACGTTTTAATTGGAACAACTTTTTTAGCAGTTTGCCTAGCCCGCCACTTAAATAATCATTTCTCAAGCTCCCATCACTTTGGATTTGAAGCAGCTGCTTGATACTGACATTTTGTTGATATTGTATGACTATTCCTTTATGTATCAATTTATTGATGAGGAGGTTAACTATCTATATAGTATAAAGTATATATGACTTCCAATCATAAGGTCTATTAATAAAATAGTATAGATAATACTTTTAATTTTTCTTATAGGACTATTAATTATTACAATTTCAATTATTGTTATAGGATTAGCTTCAATTCTATCAAAAAAATCAATTATTGATCGTGAAAAAAGATCCCCATTTGAATGTGGATTTGACCCTAAATCTTCATCCCGATTACCCTTTTCCCTTCAATTTTTCCTGATTGCAATTATCTTTCTTATTTTTGATGTAGAAATTGCATTAATTCTTCCTATTATTGTTATTATAAATTTTTCCAATATAATAGTTTGAATATTCACAAGTATAATTTTTATTATTATTTTATTAATTGGACTATACCATGAATGAAACCAAGGAGCTCTAAAATGATCATCTTAGGGTTGTAGTTAATTATAACATTTGATTTGCATTCAAAAAGTATTGATTCTTCAATCTACCTTGAATATGAAGCGATAAATTGCAATTAGTTTCGACCTAATCTTAGATGTCTTCATCCTTATTCTATTAATTGAAGCCAAAAAAGAGGCATGTCACTGTTAATGACATAAATGAGAATTATTCTCCAATTAAAGAAGTATGACGTATCAAATAAAAGCTGCTAACTTTTTCTTTTAATGGTTAAATTCCATTTATACTTCTATTGTTTATATAGTTTAATAAAAACCTTACATTTTCATTGTAAAAATAAAGAAACTCTTTTATAAATTACTTAAATTAGTTATCAAATGTTTAAAGATAAAAACTATCTCCCCAACATCTTCAGTGTTATGCTCTCTATAAGCTATTTAAACATTAAATAAAAATTATTATAAAAATTAAAGTAATTACTCAAAAAATAAAAAATATTAAATAAATTTTTAAATTATTATTTTGGAAAAATCTTATACCCTTTGAATAATAAACTAAATTTATATATAAATTCTGAGATCCAAAATATTCTGACCAACCTTGATCAATATTTTTATAAATTTGACCTCCTAAATATAAAGGATAATAAATAACCCCATAAGTAGAAATATAAGGCATAAATCATATTCTGCCTAAAAATACTCTTGTATTATAAAGAATAAAAGATTTATTAGAAAAATAAAGATTAATATTAGAAATTAAATAACCTATAATAGCCCCTACAATACATACAAATAAAGTTAATAATTTTAAATAATAAGGTAAACACACTATATAAGGTGAAGGAAAAATTAATCAATTTAACATTCTTCCCCCAATAATTCTTATAATTAATAAACCCATTATACCACGTAATATAACTCAACCTTCGTCATTTAATACATTTAAACCCCCTCTATGAAGTTCTCCTGTTATAGAATAATAAACTAAACGAAAAGAATAACAAACAGTTAATCCAGTTGAAAAAAAATAAAGAAAAAATCTAAATATATTAACATAAGAAAGAGATACAATTTCTAAAATCAAATCCTTAGAGTAAAATCCAGCTAAAAATGGTATCCCGCATAAAGCTAAATTAGCAGCATTAAAACAAGATGAAGTAAAAGGTATATAAAAGGCTAATCCCCCTATATAACGAATATCCTGAAAATTATTTATATTATGGATAATTGCCCCAGCACATATAAATAGTAAAGCCTTAAATAACGCATGAGTCAATAAATGAAAAAAAGCTAATTTATAAAATCCTATTGATAAAATTCTTATTATTAAACCTAATTGTCTTAATGTTGATAGAGCAATAATTTTCTTTAAATCAAATTCAAAATTTGCCCCTATTCCAGCTATAAATATAGTTAAACCAGAGACTACTAAAAGGAATTTCCCGGCTCAAGTATCAACTAATAAAATATTAAATCGAATTAATAAATAAACCCCCGCAGTTACTAAAGTAGAAGAATGAACTAGAGCAGAAACTGGGGTAGGAGCAGCTATAGCTGCTGGTAATCATGAAGAAAAAGGAATTTGGGCACTCTTAGTTATAGCAGCTAATATAACCAATCCCCCAATAATTATTATAGAAAGATCATTTTTTATTAATTCTAAATAAAAAATATAATTTCATCCCCCATAATTTAATATTCAAGCAATTGATAAAAGTAAAGCTACATCCCCAATTCGATTTGATAAAGCAGTTAATATACCCGCATTATAAGATTTTTCATTTTGAAAATAAATTACTAAACAATAAGACACTAAACCTAATCCATCTCATCCTAGTAAAATTCTAATTAAATTAGGACTAATAATTAATAATATTATTGATAAAACAAATAACAAAACTAATATAATAAATCGATTAATATTATGGTCTCTAGATATATATTCCTTTCTATAATAAATTACTAAAGATGAAATTAAAAGTACAAATCTTATAAATATTAGTCTTATTCAGTCAAAAAGAAAAGTCATTGCAATTCTTCTTGAATTTAAAGAAACAACTTCTCACTCAATAAATAAAGAATAATCTCTTATTAAAAAATTTATACCTATAATAAATAAGAAAACTCTAATAGAAAATAAAAAAACAAATCTAATCAAACAAATAGATAAAAATTCCACGATCTAAAATGAAATAATTCATATCATTGACACCACAAATCAATATTTTATTTAAACTATTTAGATAAAGCCAAAGTATACATGAGTCACTTTTTAAAATTAATAAATTTAAAGGTAGTCAATGCAAAAATAATAATAAATACTCACGAACCTGGCCCCCAGAAACTGAATAAATTGCAGAATATAGCTTACCATGCTGACTATAAGCATATAGATATAAGGTATAAGCAGCACTAAAAAATGAAAGAAATCTTAATATAATTATTGAAATTCATGACCAACTAACAATTCTATTTAATAAACTAATTTCTCCTAATAAATTTAATGTAGGGGGTGCTGCTATATTTCCCGCTCTTAATAAAAATCATCATAAAGCTATTCTAGGTATAAAATTTAATAAACCTTTATTAATAAGTAAACTTCGTCTTCCTATTCGTTCATAAGAAATATTAGCTAAACAAAATAAACCTGATGAGCATAAACCATGAGCAATTATCAATGTATAAGATCCGCAAAAGCCCCAATAAGTTATAGTTATTAAACCTCTTAAAACAATTCCTATATGAGCAACTGAAGAATAAGCAATCAATGATTTTAAATCAGTCTGACGTAAACATACTAATCTTACTAAAACACCTCCTACTAAACTAATTCTAACCCAAATATAATTAAATTTTAAACCTCTAACTTGTAAAAAAGAAAATACTCGTAATAGTCCATATCCCCCCAATTTTAATATAATTCCAGCTAAAATTATAGAACCAGAAACTGGTGCTTCTACATGAGCCTTCGGAAGTCATAGATGTACTAAAAATATAGGCATTTTTACTAAAAAAGCAAAAATTATAACAAGATACAATAAATCATAGTTATAAAAATTATTTATTATTATATAATAATTTATTGAATTTAAGTCATTATAAATATAAAAAATTCCTACTATTATTGGTAAAGAAGCTAATAAAGTATAAAATAATAAATAAATCCCAGCCTGTAAACGCTCTGGCTGATACCCCCACCCTAAAACTAAAAATATAGTAGGAATTAATCTACCTTCAAAGAATAAATAAAATAAAAATAAATTTATTGTAGAAAAACTCAATATTAACAATAATAGTAATATTAAAACATTAAATAAAAATAAATTTTTATAATTATTATGTTTTTCTACGGATTCTCTGGCTAATAATATAAGAGCACAAATTCAAATTCTCAATAAAACAAGACCATAAGAGACTATATCACAACCTAAAAAATATCTAACCCCTATAAAATAATTACCAAAATAATTTATTATAATAAACAAAAAAGCTATTAAAAATAATATATTTTGCACCATTCAAAATATATTATTTATATAACTAACAATTAATAAAGCAGATAAAAAAAATAAAAATTTTAACATTGTAAAAGTCTAAAAGATTGAAAATAATCATTTCCATGCGTTCGAATTAATGAAACAAGAATTGAAAGACCTAAGGCCCCCTCGCAAACTCTAAAAGTCAAAAACATTATTGTAAAAAATCTTTGGTATCTTAAAAATATTAGATATATAAATAATAAGCTAAATAATCTTAAAACAATATATTCTAGTCTAAGAAGTATAGAAAGTAAATGTTTTCGATTCAAAACAAATACTAAAATACCTGACAAAAATATAAAAATAAAAATTAAATAATAAATAGTTAACATAAGTTTTAATAGTTTAATAAAAACATTGGTCTTGTAAACCAAAAATAAAATTTAATTTTTTTTAAAACTTCAAGAGAAAGGAAATTCCTTTTCATTAACTCCCAAAGTTAATATTTTTTATAAACTACCTCTTGAAACCCCTAATCTCTTGAAATTTTTCAATTATTTATAAGTATTTCTATTATTATATCTAGATTAATTTTTATACAAATAAGTCATCCATTAGCTATAGGATTAATATTATTAATTCAAACATTTATAGTATGTTTAGCCTCAGGGATTATTTCAAAAACTTTCTGATTTTCTTATATTTTATTCCTTGTATTTTTAGGAGGAATATTAGTATTATTTATCTATGTAACATCTTTAGCATCAAACGAAATATTTTCTTTGTCAATAAAAATATTAGTAGTATCATCTATTATAATAGGAAGTTCTATTATATTTATATTTATTATAGACATAAATTTATTGACCCCAATTACAGAAAATATTGAAATAATAGAATTAACAAATATAAATTCATTAATTAAAGAAAATTCAATCATATTAAACAAAATTTATAATTACCCAACTAATCTTATAACTCTTGTATTAATTAACTATCTATTAATTTCTCTTATTGCTATTGTAAAAATTACAAATGTATTCTATGGCCCATTACGTCAAATAAACTAATGAATAAACCTTTACGACTAGAACACCCCTTATTTAAAATTGCTAATAATGCTTTAGTTGATCTTCCTGCTCCAGTTAATATTTCAGCGTGATGAAATTTTGGATCATTGCTAGGTCTTTGTTTAGTAATTCAAATTCTAACAGGTCTTTTTTTAGCTATACATTATGCAGCAGATATTGAAATAGCTTTTAACAGAGTAGCCCATATCTGTCGTGACGTAAATTATGGATGATTATTACGGACTCTTCATGCTAATGGAGCATCATTCTTTTTTATTTGTATTTATCTTCACGTAGGGCGAGGAATCTATTACGGGTCTTATATATTTATTCCTACCTGATTTGCCGGAGTAATCCTTCTATTCCTAGTTATAGGAACAGCATTTATAGGATATGTTCTCCCATGAGGACAAATATCTTTTTGAGGAGCTACTGTAATTACTAATCTACTATCAGCTATCCCCTATCTAGGAACTATACTAGTTCAATGAGTATGAGGAGGATTTGCAGTAGATAATGCTACTCTAACTCGGTTTTTTACATTCCATTTTATTCTTCCATTTATTGTAGCAGCCATAACAATAATTCATCTTTTATTTTTACACCAAACAGGATCTAATAATCCTTTAGGAATTAATTCTAATAGAGATAAAATTCCATTTCATCCTTATTTTTCTTTTAAAGATATTGTAGGATTCATCATCATAATTATAGGATTAGCTCTCCTTACGTTAATTAATCCTTATTTATTAGGAGATCCTGATAATTTTATTCCAGCAAATCCACTAGTTACCCCTGTTCATATTCAACCAGAATGGTATTTTTTATTTGCCTATGCTATTTTACGATCTATCCCTAATAAATTAGGAGGAGTTATTGCTCTAGTTTTATCTATTGCTATTCTATTTATTATTCCATTTACTCATAAAAGTAAATTCCGAGGTATTCAATTTTATCCTATTAATCAAATTTTATTTTGATTCATAGTAACAATTGTAATTCTATTAACATGAATTGGAGCACGGCCTGTAGAAAGTCCTTATGTTCTTGTAGGCCAACTACTAACAGTTTTATATTTTACATACTTTTTAATTAACCCAATTATTACTATCTGATGAGATAAGTTACTAAATTAGTTAATGAGCTTGATATAAGCATATGTTTTGAAAACATAAGATAGAAAATTAACTTTCTATTAACTTTACTAAATTTAGTAAACTAAATTATAGAAAATAACAAAATCTTTAATCCTAAAAAAAAAATTAAAAAATTTAAAGAAAACGGTAAAAAACACTTTCAGGCTAAATATATTAATTTATCATAACGAAATCGGGGCAATGTCCCACGAGCTCAAATAAATATAAAAGAAATAAAAGTTAATTTTAAGTAAAATATAAAACTAAAAATATCCCCCCCTAAAAAAATTATTCTAAATAACATTCTTATAAAAAGAATTCTAGCATATTCAGCTAAAAAAATTAATGCAAATCCCCCACTTCTATATTCTACATTAAACCCAGAAACTAATTCAGATTCACCCTCAGCAAAATCAAAAGGAGTCCGATTAGTTTCTGCTAAACAAGTAGCAAATCAAACTAAAGCCAAAGGTAATATTAAAAATAAAAACCAAATATTTTTTTGATAATTATAAAAATCAAGTAAATTATACCCCCCAATTAATATTACAAAAGAAAGTATAATTAAAGCCAATCTTACTTCATAAGAAATAGTTTGAGCTACTGCTCGTAAACCCCCCAGTAAAGCATAATTTGAATTTGATGATCAACCAGCAACTATAACAGTATAAACCCCTAATCTAGTGCAAGATAAAAAAAATAATAATCCTAAATTAAATGAATATAATTTAACTATTAATGGTATACACATTCAAACTAATAGAGATAAAAAAAGAGAAAAAATAGGAGAAAAATAATAACTAATATAATTAGATATTAAAGGATAAGTTTGTTCTTTTGTAAATAACTTAATAGCATCACAAAAAGGCTGAGGAATTCCTATTAATCCTACCTTATTAGGACCCTTACGAATTTGAATATAACCTAAAACTTTACGCTCTAATAAAGTTAAAAAGGCAACGCCTACTAGTACACATACAATTAAAATTAAACTTCCAATTAATCTTAGTAATAACTCAATATAATACAAGTACTATTTGTAATAAAAATTACATATATAAATTCTAAATTTATTGCACTAATCTGCCAAAATAGTTAAATTAATAATATTCAACATATAAAAATTAATATTTTTAATATCTGGTCCTTTCGTACTAAGATATTATAATTGTTTAAAGATAGAAACCAACCTGGCTCACGCCGGTTTGAACTCAGATCATGTAAGAAATTAAAAGTCGAACAGACTTAATAAACTGAACTGCTACACCCAGAATTAATCTTAATCCAACATCGAGGTCGCAAACTATTTTATAGATATGAACTCTCCAAAATAATTACGCTGTTATCCCTAAGGTAACTTAAATTTTTAATCAATAATAATGGATCAATTATTCATAAATCAATGTTTTTTATTAATGAAAGTTTATTAAATTTCATTGTCACCCCAACAAAATAATTTTATTTATTAATCTAAAATATAACCTAGAAAAACTAATAAATTAATTATAAAGATCTATAGGGTCTTCTCGTCTTTTAAATATATTTTAGCTTTTTGACTAAAAAATAAAATTCTATAGAATTTTTTATGAGACAGTTTATATCTCGTCCAATCATTCATACAAGCCCTCAATTAAAAGACTAATGATTATGCTACCTTTGCACAGTCAGAATACTGCGGCCCTTAAATATTTATCAGTGGGCAGATTAGACTTTAAATTAAACTCAAAAAGACATGTTTTTGTTAAACAGGCGAATATAATTTTTGCCGAGTTCCTTATGAAAACCTATCAATTAAATTTAAATATACATAAATTTATACTAATTTTATCATTATTAATTTAATTTTTATATTAAATTAAAAATTTTAATAAAAAATTAAAACAAAATAAATAATATATTATAAAATATAATTTATAACAAAATCTTTAATAATTGCTAATTCTAAGCATACAAATATTTTAAATATTACTTTATTTTTAATAATTTATTTAACAGCTCATCCCGTTAAATATTACTTTCAAAAAATATTTAATTTTAAAAATAAATAAATATATTTTTAAAAGCTAGATTAAATCTATTTCTTAAAAAACTAGATATCAGAAAATACGAATAACATTTTATTTCTAATTAAATATTTATAATAAATTTATCACATTAACTATTATATTTAATTAAATCATTTTCTTTCGAGAAAATTTTATTCCAAAATTTTTATTTAATAAACCCTGATACACAAGGTACAACAAATAAAGTTTTCTTTTAAATTATATATTTTTCAAATATTTCAAAATTCTTTCACAATACATAATAAGCTATCATAAAAATTATTAGTTTTTTATAAAATACTAAAACAAAAATAAAAATTATTTTTTATAATATAATATACAATAATAAAATTAATAATTATATAATATCAATTTATATTGATTTGCACAATAATCTTTTCAGTGTAAATGAAATGCTTTACTAAATAAGCTTTAAATTGTCATTCTAGATACACTTTCCAGTACATCTACTATGTTACGACTTATCTTATATTAATAATAAGAGCGACGGGCGATGTGTGCATATTTTAGAGCTAAAATCAATTCTCTAATCTTTAAAAATTTACTATTAAATCCTCTTTCATAACATAATTTCATATATTAATCCATATAAATAAATTTATTGTAACCCATAAATACTTAATTATAAGCTGCACCTTGACCTGATTTACTTTTTAAATAAAATCTTTGAAAATTAATATTCTTATAAAATTTTCAAATAACAGCGGTATACAAACTGAAAAACAAAACTAAGTAAGGTCCATCGTGGATTATCGATTATACTACAGGTTCCTCTAAATAGACTAAAATACCGCCAAATTTTTTGAGTTTCAAGACCTTAACTATTACTACTCTGATTTTTTTATTCATACAATTTTTATAATAGGGTATCTAATCCTAGTTTATTACAAAAATTTCTAAGCCTCAATAACTTATTTATTATTAATCTAAATAAATTAAAATTTCACCTAAAAAATTATTAATTATTAAATATAAACTTTATTTAACTTACAACCAATATAATTTACTTGTATTCTTTGTATAACCGCAGCTGCTGGCACAAATTTAGCCAATACTAAATAATATTACTAATTCTAGAATTATCTAATAATTAATACTATTTACTGCGAATAAATTAAATATATTATTCTTTTAGAATAAAATAAATTCTTACAAAAATTTACATATAAAACAAATTTAAAATAAATTTATAAGCCAAAATAAAACTTTTTAAATTAATAATACTATAAATTAGTTATAATTTTTTTTTTAAAAAAACTATAAAAACCAAACTTAATAAATTAAATATTTATTATTAAATAAAATTTAAATAAACAAATATAAATAATCAAATCCTACCATAAATAAATTAATCCCCTTAAATTAATTTTTAAAACTAATTTTTTTTCTAATTTAACTAAAAAATAATTATTAATATTATAACCTAAAACAAACAAAGATATGAAACCGAAACACATATGTCAACATATCCTAATTAAATACAACCAAAACGGCAAATGAAGTAACAAACACGGAAATCTACTATAAAGAAGAAGATGAGAAGGAGAAGATTTAAGTCACCAATCTTTTAAATGGAAAATTAAACTTTTACACAGTTTAAATGAAATGATAAATGATTAAAAATGGGGTTTAAATCAGTTCGACTTTACTTCAAATTTAAATCAGTTCAAATGAAGGCATCAAATGACTTGACTCGACTTAAATGTCTATTGAAATAATTTTAAACCTCAGTTCTTAAGGATAAATGCTATGGTATCTCAGGAAGATTGAGTGAATCTTGAAATTCTGTTCTGATAATTTATCGTGCCATTCTACAATAATGAAGACTACCCTGTATGTGATTGTTCCGTTTTAAATTTTAAAGGGAAGAATGTTGTTAAATTCAATAAGTCTTTATTCTTTTCATTCAGCCGATGGTGCAGTGGTTTGAAATCATCAGAAGCCTCATTAAAGTACTTTCTAACACAAGCATTAGCATCAAGAATCCTTTTATTTGCTGTAATTATATATATAATAAAGTTTAATTTTATTTTTCAAATTAGTATTGAAGAAAACTATAGAAAAATAATTATTTTATCTTCTCTTTTACTAAAAAGAGGGACTGCCCCCTTTCACTTTTGATTTCCAGAAGTAATAGAAGGACTCTCCTGAACAAACTCTTTAATTTTAATAACCTGACAAAAAATTGCCCCCTTAATATTAATTTCATATATTATATTAAATCAATTTATTATCTGAATTATTTGTATTTCATTAATTACAGGCTCATTAGGAGGTTTAAACCAAACATCTCTACGTAAAATTATAGCATTTTCATCGATTAATCATTTAGGATGAATATTAGGAGCTATATACATTAATGAAAATATTTGATTAACTTATTTTTTATTTTATTGTTTTTTATCTATTACTATTGTTATATCAATAAATATAGTAAAAGCATTTCATTTTAACCAATTATTTTCATCTATTTTCAGTTCAAAAAATACTAAACTAGTAATAGCAGTTAATTTATTATCATTAGGTGGATAATAAGGAGGTACTTAGGATTCTTATTATCATGCCGAAAACTATTTTTGGTCAGAATTGGATGGATTTCAGTTCGCGGGATGTGGTGACACTAGACTAGATGACAACTTCCAAGTAGATGACACTACATGCTACCCAACTGGAAAAATAATTGATCTATTAAAAAGCAACTTCAGTAATCGTGTAATCTCGAGAAACGATCGAGTGGAATGGTCACCCCATTCATGCGACATAACGGCATTGGACTTCTTTTTATGAGCTTATATTAAATTGTTTGTTTATAAAAAGAAATCAACAACATTGGAGAACCTCAGCAGAAATAAAGAAAGCAAAATTGCAAACGTTTTCACCGATAAATGAGGAAGAATGGTAGATAATTAGGTGCAAAGAATGTATCGCTGCAAACATGCTCGCGGTGGACATATGAACGAGATACATATATGTGTACACATAATATAATTAATTTATTCATATTTATATATATAATTAATTATATAGTTCTCTATAATATATAGATAATAAATATATATATATATATAATCACTATTGTTATTATATATAATATATATTTAATATAAATATTTAATATTAAATATCTAATTTTAAAAATTTATATAGTTTAATAAAATATTATTTTTTATTTATAATTATATTTTATTAACAAAATTAATATAATTTATCTTATTCACAATACAAAAAAAAAAAATTTTTTTTTAGTAA